TTTTTTTAATAAGTTTTCTAAGTTCATTGAAGAAGTTCTATTTGATCACTAAAGTTTCCTATATTTTTTGTTTGTCCACTATCACTACTTATCTATGTAATAAATCTAAAAAGGGTTATGATAAACCTAGAAAAAAATTTAAACTACGAATAGGATGACGAATGAGATCAAAAAAAATTATTATAATAGTAATATTTCGACACAAGAAAAGGAATTGTCCCCAGCCCTTTGCTTGTGTCAAAGACTAGGAAGACGAATAATCCCTCCTGGAATCTTTTTGTCCTCTCATTTCTTTTATACTTTGGTTTCTATTCTACGCTTATTTATCTCTTAATTGTTAGTATCCAATCGAATAGAAAAATATTGATTCATTCTATGACATTGAAATCTGACAATATTGACATAATCATACCGCTTCCATTTGGATTGAAAAAACAAAGAAATAAAGAAGAGGGGAGTAAACTCAAATAGTCTTCTTCACAGTATACATACTAGGAGTGCGGTACAAGTAATTCAATTCCCGAACGCGGGTAGAAAAAAAAAAGAGGCTTTTCAGAATTTTTTTGATCATCCATAATTACATAACATAATAATAATAGCCAACAAAAATGGGCTTCTTTTTAGAGCTTGGTGTTGATAAATCTGCGTATCTAGAAATTCATTTCGGACAATTGAACCTTCTCAAACTGTTTCTTTTTAAGAACCAAAAATATTTGTGCCAAAATAACAGATGCCAAGAAGAGCAAAAGTCCTTGGACACGTAATGGATCTTGAAGTACTATTTCCGCATCCCCCTGACCAAATCCACCCACATTAGGATTGCTCGTTACTGGTTGATCAAGTTTGATAGATTCTCCCTCTGAAACAAGAAGTTCTGGTCCTGGAGGGATAATATCAACCGCTTGACGTCCATCCGATGCATCCACTATGGTAATTTCGTATCCCCCTTTTTCTTTTCGTATGATTTTACTTACTATACCCGACGCTGTAGCATTATAAACATTATTGTTACTCTTGCTTCCGTCGGGATAAATCTGACCCCGTCCCCTGTTGCCGCCTACGTATATGGGATATTTTAAGAAGTGCACATCTTTCTTAGTAGCGGGGTCCGGAGAAAGAATAGGAAAGGTGATTTCACTATATTTCTGACCAGGAACAGGACCTATCACAAGAATATTTTTTTTAGTGGGACGATAGCTCTGAAAAGATAGATTGCCTATCTTTTCTTTAATCTCGGGCGAAATACGATCGGGAGGGGCTAATTCAAACCCCTCAGGTAAAATAAGAACAGCCCCTACGTTCAACGCTCCTTTTTTACCATTAGCAAGAACTTGTTTCAGTTGCAGATCATAAGGAATTCGAACAACTGCTTCAAATACAGTATCAGGAAGTACCGTTTGTGGAACCTCGATATCCACGGGCTTATTGGCTAAATGGCAATTGGCACATACAATACGGCCGGTCGCTTCTCGTGGATTTTCATAACCCTGCTGCGCAAAAATGGGATATGCATTTGAAATGGGTGCCCGGGTTATTATATATATCATGAGCGAGACGGAAATAGATCGAGTAATCTCTTCCTTTATCCAAGAAAAGTTATTTCTAGTTTGCATGGTCCAATCATTGATCCCGAAAATTTCTACAATAAAATTAGATAAGTCGCTAGTATAGTTCCCTATCTATGATTCTGCTATTTACTGAAATAATTTTACTGGAACATTGAAGGAAGCCCCATATGGGTAGAAAGAATAAGTACAGTTTTGAATAAGTTGCTTATGTACAAAGTAACAAACATTATAATTGAATCGGTCTATCATTTTTCAGTCATTCATTGAATGATAAATGACTACAAGTGACGGAGATACACGATTTAAATAGCGAAAGATCCAATATTTTAAAATTGTATCTAAAATGACTGGAAACGTAGAAACAAGACCTGATATAATTTGATCATTATGAGCAAATCCAAAATCTTTGTAGACAGAGCCAATCATTAGTTCCCAACCGCGTGGCGAATGGAATCCTATACATAAATCAGTTAATAAAAGAATAGAAAAAGCTTTTATTGTGTCGCTTAAGTTATATAGGAATTCTTGAACCCAAGAGTTAAGAATAACAAGTTCTTCATTACCTAGAATAGAATAACCACTTAGAATAACGAAAGATATTATATTTGTCGAGAAATGAAAAACCGTATTCATACGATTCTCATTGTGCATCTTGATCAATTGGATCGTTTCTTTGTAGATTCCGCGGTGAGGCTTTGGTAAATGTGTTTCCGGGTATTCCTTTATCATTTCGTCCAAGAGCGAGAGTTCTTCTAATTCTATGAATTTTTTTAGAATACTTTTTTCTTGAATATCATTCAAAAAAATTTCGGAGTGTCTAGTATGCCACCAATTAGTAACCCAAGATTCCAGACCTTTATTAAATGAGAGAGAGATCCACCAAGGCAAAAATACTATAAATGAAAGGTATATAAGGGAAGTGGATGCTTTCTTTTTTGCCATTTTTTCGTCTGGGAATTTTTAAATGAACTCACCTCATTTGTCGACTCGATACTACTATATACTACTATTTCTTTCTATTTTCTATTTCTTTCTAGTTTCTATTTCTATCAAACATCGGTTCTATTACATTAAAATCTATTACATTAAAAGTTATAGAGCCCATGAATCTATTCCCTATTTTTTATTTGTGATTCAGTAAAGTGGTTATGAATTTCGAAAGAATACAGAAAAACAATACCGAAATACAATAAGAAAGAGTCCACTTCAAATTCGAAAAAAAAAAAAAAAAACAATTTCGTTTTATGATTGTTCCGTGTTCGTTTGCGTTTAGCTCGAATGAGCGTTCTGAAGAAACTTCAGTTAAGTTATGCTATCGAAAAAAGAGAATTCTTGAGTTTTCGTTTTTTCCCTCTAGCTAAAAAAGCGGGCATTCTTCAGTTCTTGTTTCAAAATACTTCAATTGGTACACGCAAGAAATAGGCCAATTCGGCAGCTTTTTGCTCAATTTCTCGTAGAGTCAAATTCTCATCAGTACGAGTCAAGGGAATGGACCCCTGGCCTCTGATTTCCATATAAAGGGCACGACGAGCATAAATACCCTCTTTAACTTCTATTCTGATGGACTGAATGTCTTTCATAAGGAATCGGAGGAAGATGCGACGATTTTTTCCAGGAAATCCCCAACGAAAAATACACACTATTCCTTCTTTTATGTCGAATCGATCATAACCACTACCTACATTCCACGAAATTGTGCACCACAAATAGGAACTAATAAAAAGACCTGCGATTCCGTAGAAAGACATCACGATCCCTTGCGGAAAAAAAATGATTTGCTGAGAGGGAACTAAAGATATAAAAGTCCTACCAAAATAACTGGAAGTTCCAACCAATAAAAATCCTAATGAACCTAAAAAAAGGATAAAGGCCCAGCAGAAATTACTCGTTTTTCGAGACCCCGCTATAAGTTCTATCCATATACGGTCTGATCGCCAACTCATACTATACTAGATCTAGTTGCATTTTATTGGAATTTGGGAATAACCAAAAAAAATTGACTTTCATTTTTTTTGTTTCCGAAGTAACCCTCATCAACCAGCACTGTTATGATGTGAACCTTTAGGAGTAGAGTAATTCATCGAATTGCCTAGATCTAAACTAAAATAAGAACATCCCTTTCATATGATTTCTTATAGATATCCACATACATATATTGACTTTACATTTAAGAAATTCATCCCGATACCAATCCATTTGAAAATAGCTCTAATTCAGTTACTCATATATCATGTTTACACATGCATACGAGCTTATGCTCGGAAGAAGCCACACGTTATACCATATTCTACTAAATAGATATCCGTGCTATGATCCACGTAAGTCTTGAAAAAAAAAATAGATAAGATTTTGCCCATCTTATTTAAAAAATTTTGTTTTTTTGAACATGAAGAGATAAAGAAACCATTGCAATTGCCGGAAAAACTAAGCCCACTAAAGGCACAAAAATAGAGGGTAGGTTGTTGAGAGTTGTCATAGAATGGGTACCTCGATTTAATATTTGTACCTGTTATTTATTGTTATATTAATCTTTTAACCTGTTATAAAGATATCTTATAATTCATATATAATTATACTATTATACTAAGTATACCTAAGTGAGTATATACACTAATAAAGGGTATATTATATAATGTAAGAGTATATTATGTATATATACTAAGATATAATAAGGAATCTATAATATAAGAGTCTATATACTAATATTTTCTTTAATATATATTAAAGAAAGAAAAAGAAAATATTATAAGTCTATAAAGTATATAATAGACTAGAATATACTAAGTACGTATATATAATATAATTAATGTAAATCAAAAGTGTAAATATGTAAATAAAAAAAAAAAGAAGTAAATAAATAGGCTTATTCATCTTTCTACATGCAATATATGTATGATAATTCACGTTTTTTTATTATGTTCTTTTTTTATTATTTTTCATTTTTTTTTTTAGTTTTTCCCTTCGCGAAAAATTCGTTATAATACGATCCGACAAAAGGGATTCTTAGTCAAACTGGGCATTCTTGAGGGATATAGAAAGATGTAGGACCCCCTTGCCCAATTTCACGGAAGAAAGAGATAGAATTCGCTCTTTTTATTTTGTTTGATAGAGATTTCCTGATTAGGAATCAGGGCTCATGATTCTTTTTCCAATTTAATCCTATGTTACCAAAGAAAAATAGATTCTTGGAATTTTGACTTTGCTTCCTACAAACTAAATAACTACTTGGTTACCACAGAACAAATAATCCCATTTTTTATTTTTTAAATGAAATTAAATGAAATAATTTATTAAATATGAAATTAAGAATCAAATTAAGGATATAGGGCTCTCCTTGATTTCATTTTTGATTTCATTTTTCGATTCAAAGGCAAAAAAGCATGGAGCTGAAATAACTCACGCAGAACGCCTTTTAAAGGATTACGTGGTACG